AATTAAATAATGTTCGATTTATTAGCATTGAGAAATTTACCGACAAATTTGGTAGAATTTTTTGGGTCATGCTTGGGAAATTTTTTGGAGGGGCGATATGGCATGTATATATATATATATAACGCGGATGGCTAATCGATATCTCAACTTGTTAGCCTGGACGTTCTCGAACCTTCCTTGGTTTCGGGGTTTGACAAGGAGAACAGGATTTGCTGAGCGTAGGGGGTAAGGGGGTTTGTCGCGTGAAAACCAAAAAGAGGGGGCGTATATATCAGGGTAAGTTGAAGAAAGGATGAATATGTTATGCACTTGATAGAGCAAAATGTAATTCTTAAGTTATGTCTTTTAATAATGAACCTACTTTAACTTATATCAAGGAAATGTACCACCTTGAGATGTTACTTGTGCCTGCACTCTGAGATGTAAGTGAAAGGAAACCAAAAAAGAGAACCCCTATGCATATAAAAGAATGCCCGGCATGTTGGGTAACGAGGAGTATGTAATTACACCATTAATCAGATGCCAGTATAATTATCCGAGGGTGGAGTCTTATAAATATGTTCCTGAAATAGGAACCAGATGCAAGGAATAATTCACAGTGTGCCACCCCCACATTTTGTGTCCCTGATTCTATCATGCCTGATATGCCTTATATGAACTGGTTGGTGGTCTCTTACTACATTAAGATGGTTACGTTAAATCTTAGGTGGTTATTTCAAGGAAAGTGTTGAGTGCCAAATCTAGGGGAATAATCGATATCCCAGGTTATAATAAATTAATTCTGAGTTTTATTCATTTGGTTTATGTACGTCTTAGACGTTAGTACTTGCTTTTAGGTTAAGATAGATGAATGGTGATAATACATATATATGCACTAACACAACACATAATATCACGATGGATATTATGTGCTGCGTTAGACCATACATATGTACGACGCATGCAATGCTATGCACGTGTCTTGAACCACATAGGTCACTATCAGAAGATAGTTTAATTTAGAATTCTGGCTTTGGGAGCCAGGGGTGGGAGTTAAATTCTCCCTCTTCTGGGCGCTAGGAGGGGGTTTAACCCTCGATCTTCGGATTACAAGACCGATGCTTTTAGACTAAGCTACTAGGGCAAGCTCATTTCAGTGCTTTATTCTCTGCTCATCCTGCGAGCGGCGCGAGAATAAGGAAAAGCGCGAAGTATAGGGCCGACGCGATTTGGCCGATGATGATGTAGGGGTGCTCTACGGGTATGCCGCCGATTCATGTTAGGATAACCATATCTGCGACCAGGGTTCAGAATAAAAATTGGGTAATTGGGCGAAAGGTTAGTCCCCGCTGTTTTGAGGTGTGTAAAATGGGTACCACTAACAGCACTAGGATACTAAACAATAACGCTAGGACTCCCCCCAGCTTGTTTGGGATGGACCGTAGAATCGCGTAGGCAAATAGGAAGTACCACTCTGGTTGGATGTGTGGTGGGGTAACTAAGGGGTTTGCTGGGGTGAAATTTTCTGGGTCGCCGAGCAGGGTTGGGGAAAATAACGTAAGGGATGTAAGAGCTAATAGCATTAGTACGAAGCCAAGGAGATCTTTGTATGAGAAGTACGGGTGGAAAGAGATCTTGTCTGCGTCGGAATTTAATCCGGCGGGGTTGTTAGATCCGGTCTCATGTAGAAACAGTAGATGCAGAACAGTTGCGCCGGCGATGACAAATGGAAAGAGGAAGTGGAAGGCGAAGAACCGTGTTAAGGTTGCGTTATCTACTGAGAAGCCACCTCAAATCCACTGGACGAGGGCGTCGCCCATATAAGGGACTGCTGATAGCAGATTGGTGATCACGGTGGCGCCTCAAAAAGATATCTGTCCTCATGGGAGCACATAGCCCACAAAAGCGGTTATTATAACTAAAAGGAGTAATACCACACCGATATTTCAGGTTTCTTTATAAAGGTATGACCCGTAGTACAGGCCACGGGCAATGTGTATATAAATACAGATGAAGAAGAACGATGCTCCGTTGGCATGTATATTTCGGATAAGCCAACCATAGTTAACGTCCCGACAGATATGTGTTACTGATGAAAATGCGGTTGAGATGTCAGAGGTGTAGTGCATAGCCAGGAATAGTCCCGTGAGGATTTGAGTAATTAAGCATAACCCTAGGAGGGATCCGAAGTTTCAGAGCGCTGAAATATTAGATGGTGTTGGGAGGTCGACTAGTGCGCCATTAGCGATTTTTATTAATGGGTGGGTTTTTCGTAGGCTTGCCATTATTGTTCCTGTAGTTGAATTACAACGGTGTTTCTTCAAGTCACTGGTCTCGGTTAAAGTCTGAGTGGGAATTATGACCTATTTTGTGTTTCTATTATTAATAGCTTTGATTGTAGGGTTGATTGCTGTTGCGTCCAACCCCACACCTTATTTTGCAGCTTTGGGGCTGGTAGTGGCGGCGGGGGTCGGGTGCGGGGTGTTGGTTGGTTGTGGGGGGTCATTTTTATCTCTAGTTCTCTTCTTGATCTATCTAGGGGGGATGCTTGTAGTGTTTGCCTACTCGGCAGCGCTGGCTGCTGAGCCTTTCCCTGAGGCTTGGGGAAGTCGTTCAGTGGGGGGGTACGTTCTGACTTATTTGTTGGGTGTTGTACTAACGGCAGGGCTGTTCTGAGGGGAGTGATACGAGGGTTCTTGGGTAATCATTGATGGGCTGAAAGAGCTTTCCATATTACGGGGGGACATTGGGGGCGTGGCTATGATGTACTCACTCGGGGGGGCAATGCTGGTCATTTGTGCCTGGGTACTACTTTTGACTCTGCTGGTGGTGTTGGAACTGACTCGGGGCCTAAGCCGGGGGACACTCCGGGCTGTCTAGACAAGGACCAAGACAATGGCTAAGGTTATGGTTAAAAGGAAGATGGTTAAGTATGTTTTAATTGTTCCCCGTGAGATATCGCTTACCAGTTTTGCTAGTATTATCTGTGTAAGTGTTACTCCTTTAGGGCCTGTAGTTTGAAGTCATGTTTGGTCAAGTTTAGTGGCAGCTGATTGTCCGAGGACCAGGCTGGTTTTTGGAGAGAGTCGGTGTACTAGTGCGGGGAAGTATCCTAATATATTTGAAAAATGGTGAATAGAGGTTTTATAGGTAGGCTTGACTGGGTCGTTCGTAGTAGCTGCAAGCTCTATAGCCACAAGGAGTCCAATAATAGTCACAACAAGGGCTGCCACTTTTAGGGCGGCGGGCATTGTCATAACAGATGTCTTTGAGGGCAGGAAATTGCATGTAATGATAAGGCCTGCAATGATACTTCCCCAGGCAAGCCGTTTAATAGGATTAATTACTAATGGGTTATTCTCATTAATTGGGGATAATGGAAGGAATCGTGGGGATCCCATAGTTACGAAGTATACGATCCGGAAGCTGTAGACTGCGGTGAAGGAGGTGGCAACAAGCGTTAAAGTTAGGGCTCAGGCGTTAAGGTGGGAGGTGTTTAGGGCTTCAATAATGGCGTCTTTTGAGAAGAATCCGGCAAGGAATGGGGTACCCGTCAGTGCCAGGCTTCCAACTGTAAGATAGGCCGAGGTGGCAGGCATAAGTTTGTGAAGGCCACCTATTTTGCGAATGTCCTGTTCGTCATTCAGGCTATGAATGATGGAGCCAGAACATAGGAAGAGCATAGCTTTAAAGAATGCATGTGTACAGATATGAAGGAATGCTAGCTGTGGCTGGTTTAATCCAATTGCAACTATCATTAACCCGAGCTGGCTTGATGTTGAGAACGCGACAATTTTTTTGATATCATTTTGGGTTAGGGCACAGGTGGCTGTAAATAAAGTGGTTAGTGCTCCTAGACACAGACAAATCGTCAAGGCCAGCGGATTATTTTCCATAAGCGGATGAAGGCGAATTAAGAGGAAGATCCCCGCCACGACTATGGTGCTGGAGTGGAGTAATGCTGATACCGGCGTCGGGCCCTCTATGGCTGATGGGAGCCACGGGTGCAGGCCGAATTGAGCTGATTTTCCTGCTGCTGCAAGAATCAGCCCAATTAGGGGAGTCGTTATGTCAGTGGCTTTTGATAAAGAGAAGATTTGCTGAATTTCTCAAGAGTTAAGATTTATCGCGAATCAGGCTATAGCGAAAATTAGGCCAATGTCCCCAACACGGTTGTAAATGACTGCCTGGAGGCTTGCTGTATTAGCATCTGCTCGTCCGTGCCATCAGCCAATGAGCAGAAAGGATATGATTCCGACCCCTTCTCATCCAATAAATAGCTGGAATATGTTATTAGCGGTAACGAGAATAATTATGGCTACAAGGAACAAGAGTAAATATTTAAAGAACCGGTTTATGTTGGGGTCGGAGTGTATATACCATAGTGCAAACTCTAAAATTGACCAGGTAACATACAGGGCAATAGGGGTGAAAATAAGGGAGTAGTGGTCAAACTTGAAGCTAATGTTTGCGTCAAACATTTGTGTGTTTATTCATTGTCAGTTTGTAGTAACATTCTCCAGCCCCTGGTCCAGAAAAACCATAAGTGGCAGCAGGCTAATGAAGAATGCGGTGCTGATGGCAGTTTTAACGTGTGTGGCTGCCCATTCCGGTTTTTGGGGGTTTGGGGTGAGTGTTGTGAGTAATGGGTAAACAAGAACTGTAAAGATTAGAAGGAAGGAGGATGACATGGTTAGGGCCGTTGGGGTCATAGCTTCCGCTTGGATTTGCACCAAGAGTTTTTGGCTCCTAAGACCAATGGATGAGCTGTTATCCTTCAGAAGCGCAAAGAAGCCGAGGACTTTAACCTCGGCGCATAAGTATTAGCAGCACTTACTGATTTCTGTCCTTCCTTGGTGAGTAAGGGGGTTTTAACCCCTGTCTTCAGAATCACAATCTGATATTTTGGTTAAACTATACTCACTAGTAACATCATCCTCATATAAGCTCTGGCTTTGTTATAAGGAGAATTACTGGGATAAGGTGGAGGGCTATTAGTAGATGTTCTCGGGTGTGAAATGGTGGGAGCTTTGTGATGTGGTTGGGCACTGGCCCGCGTTGAGATATTAAGAACATGTAAAGGGAGTAAGCCGCGGTGATTAATGTGCCTAGTCCAGTGAGTGCAATGGTCCAGGGGGATCAGTTAAACAGGGTTGTAATAATCATGAGCTCTCCTATCAGATTAGGGAGTGGGGGCAGTGCTAGGTTGGCCAGGTTCGCGATAAATCATCAAACTGCGGTCAGCGGAAAAATTACTTGCAGCCCCCGAGCAAGTATCATAGTCCGGCTGTGGGTCCGTTCATAGGCTGTATTAGCTAGACAGAATAGTATAGAAGATACTAACCCGTGGGCAATTATCAGAATGATTGCTCCCGAGAATCCTCATGGAGTCTGAACTAGAATGCCCCCTGCTACGAGCCCCATGTGGCTGACAGAGGAGTAGGCGATTAGGGATTTGAGGTCGGTTTGTCGCAAGCAGATGGAGCCCGTCATGATGATGCCCCAAAGTGCTAGAATAATGAACGGGTAAATCAGCTCCTTAGAGAGCGGGTTAAGCATAATTATCATTCGTATCATGCCGTACCCGCCAAGTTTAAGTAGAATTGCAGCTAGTACTATAGATCCCGCAACGGGAGCTTCTACGTGTGCCTTTGGTAGTCAAAGGTGTACCCCATATAGCGGTATTTTTACTAAAAAGGCAATCAAGCAGCCTGCTCACCAGATCTTGTGACCCCAGGAGTTTAGCACAAGTGGTTGGGCATACTGGATAACTAACAGGGATAAGGTTCCGGTGGATTGCTGGAGCAGAAGCAGGGCCACCAAGAGCGGCAGGGAGCCAGCTAAGGTGTAAAACAGAAAGTAAGTACCTGCGTTGAGGCGTTCAGTTTGATTACCTCACCGGGTAATAATAATAAGGGTTGGAATAAGTGTAGCTTCAAATATAATGTAAAATATGATGATTTCTGTGGCACCGAAGGCTATGATTAGGAAAGCTTGCAGTGAGGTTAAAAGTATGATGTAGAGACGTTGCCGGCTAATGGGTTCAGGGTTAATATGGTTTTGGCTGGCTAAAATTATTAAGGGCAGAAGCCAGCACGTTAAGACTAGAAGGGGTGTAGATAGGGGGTCTGTGGCCAGATATATGTTAGACATAGTTCACCCGGTTTCCGATGTCCACTTGAGTCATGTAAGGCTGACAAGGGCAATTGCGAGGCTGTGGGTAGCCGTAGTTGTTCACAACCACTTGGGAGAGGCCAATCAGATTGTTGGGAATATCATAATTGTGGGAACTAGCACCTTTAGCATTGTAGAAGGTTAAGGTTTTGCAAACGGTCGGTGCCATGGGTCCGGGCTGTAGCTACCAAGAGTGCAAGGCCCGTGCTTGCTTCACAGGCGGAGAAGGCCAGCAGCAACATAGGGGCCGTAGAGAAGCTTGTGGACTCAAATTGTAGTGTTCATAAGGCTAGTGCAATAAATAGGGACAGTATCATTCCCTCCAAGCATAGTAATGCGGATAGTAGGTGTGTGCGGTGGAATGCTAATCCTATAAGGCCTAAAATAAATGCTGAGCTAAAGCTAAAGTGTACTGGTGTCATAAGGGGGCCGTGGACTTAAACCACAATCTTCTGAGCCGAAATCAGAGGTCTTTTTTGGACTAGCCTCCTACTCCGCCCACTCTAGGCCCCCCTGCGTTCATTCATAAACTAATCCAAGGGTTAACAGTACTAGGACTGTAGTGGCTCAAAAGAATGTTCCGGTCGGACTGCTGAGCTGGTCTCCTCATGGTAGGGGGAGGAGAAGGGCAATTTCTAGGTCAAATAAAAGGAATAGAATTGCTACCAAGAAGAATCGTAAGGAGAAGGGCAGTCGGGCAGATCCTAGCGGGTCAAACCCGCACTCATAGGGGGAAAGCTTCTCTGCGTCTGGGTTTATTTGTGGTAGTCAGAAAGACACAATTGCAAGAATTGATGACAGGGTGATGGTGATGGTTAGGATAGTTGTAATTAAATTCATTATCTTTCCTTGGGGTTTAACCAAGACTAAATGATTGGAAGTCATCTGTACTAATGTTGATACTAGAAAGATATGAGCCTCATCAATAGATTGATACGTAAAGGAATAGTCACACTACGTCTACAAAGTGTCAATATCAGGCAGCGGCTTCAAAGCCGAAATGGTGTTCGGATGTGAAGTGGTACTGAACTTGGCGGAGAAGACAGACAGCCAGAAAGGTTGAGCCAATAATGACATGTAGGCCGTGGAAGCCTGTGGCGACAAAGAACGTAGAGCCATATACCCCATCTGCAATCGTAAAAGGTGCTTCATAGTATTCTATGCCCTGAAGGGCAGTAAAGTAAAATCCCAGTAGGATTGTTAGTGCGAGAGATTGAATGGCTTGCTTGCGTTCACCTTCTATGATGCTGTGGTGGGCTCACGTGACTGTTACCCCAGATGCTAGTAATACGGCTGTATTGAGGAGGGGCACTTCAAAGGGGTCTAATGTGGTAACTCCTGTGGGGGGCCAACATCCGCCTAGTTCTGGTGTTGGGGCCAGGCTTGAGTGGTAGAAGGCTCAAAAGAAGCCTAGGAAGAAGAACACCTCAGAAGTAATAAATAGAATTATTCCGTATCGTAACCCTTTCTGGACTGGCGGTGTGTGGTGACCCTGAAAGGTTCCTTCCCGAATGACATCGCGCCATCATTGAAACATCGTAAGAAGCAGGAGAACTAAGCCAAGGGTTATTAGTGTAACTGAGTGGAAGTGAAACCAGATTGCTAGGCCGGACGTTATTAGTAGGGCACCGACGGCTCCGGTTAGTGGTCATGGGCTAGGATCAACCATGTGATATGCATGCGCTTGGTGGGCCATTAGACGTTCTCTTGTAGATAGAGGCTTAGAAGCAATACAAATACGTACGCCTGAATCATTGCTACTGCAACTTCTAAAAGTGTTAGAAGGAAGAGGACGGCGGCAGTTAGGATTGCCACTGTAGGTATTATGGGTAGTAATACGAACACGGCTGTGGCAATGAGTTGAATGAGTAGGTGGCCTGCAGTTAGGTTGGCGGTAAGTCGGACCCCTAAGGCTAGCGGTCGAATAAACAGGCTAATTGTTTCAATAATAATTAATACAGGGATCAGAGGGATAGGGGTCCCCTCTGGTAGGAGGTGTCCGAGAGCAACCGTCGGCTGGTTTCGCATGCCAATAATTACTGTGGCAAGTCACAGTGGTACAGCAAGCCCTATATTTAATGATAGTTGTGTCGTAGGGGTAAAGGTATATGGGAGAAGACCTAATATATTAATAGTAATAAGGAAAACCATTAAAGAGGCTAGCAGTAGCGCTCATTTATGTCCCCCTACGTTTAAAGGTATCATTAGCTGATTGGTAAATCGGTTAATAAATCATGTTTGAACAGTAATAAGTCGGCTATTTATTCAACGAGATGATGGGGTTGGAAATAATACTCATGGTAGTGCAATTGCAACGACAATAAGTGGAATCCCTAGGAAGGACGGGCTCGCAAATTGATCGAAAAAGCTTACTATCATGGTCAGCTTCAGGACTCAGTTTTATGTTTTTCTTCGGTCATAGGGGCCGGCTCATTTGGTGTGATGTGGGCTAAGACTTTGGTCGGAATAATAGTAAGGAAAATGATTCATGTGAACACTAGGATAGCAAATCAGGGGTTGGGGTTGAGTTGGGGCATTTCACTAGAGGTGGTCGGTAGTCACCAAACTTTGGCTTAAAAGGCCAACGCTTTGTCCAATAATTAGCTTTCTAGTGAGGCGTCTTCTAATATTAATGAGGATCAGGCTTCGAAATATTCTAGTGGGACGGCTTCAACCACGATCGGCATAAAGCTGTGGTTGGCCCCGCAGATTTCGGAGCATTGTCCATAAAATACACCCGGGCGCGAGGCAATAAAGGCAGTTTGGTTTAATCGCCCAGGCACCGCGTCTATTTTTACACCAAGGGATGGTACAGCTCATGAGTGTAGTACATCTTCAGCGGATACTAGAACGCGAATTGGTGACTCTATTGGGACCACTATGCGGTGGTCTGTTTCTAGGAGTCGAAATTGCCCGGGCGTAAGGTCTTGGGTTGGGATCATGTATGAGTCAAATCCTAGGTCTTCGTAGTCTGTATACTCATAGCTTCAATATCACTGGTGTCCTATGGCTTTAATCGTCAGGTGTGGGTCATTAATTTCGTCTATAAGGTACAAAATTCGAAGGGAGGGGAGAGCAATTAAAACCAAAATAACTGCTGGTAAGACTGTCCATACAATTTCGATTTCTTGTGAGTCCAGAATATACTTATTAGTAAGCTTAGTTGAAACCATTGCAACAATAATATAGAGTACTATTGTGCTAATTAAAAATACAATTATTAGGGCGTGGTCGTGGAAGTGAAGAAGTTCTTCTATAACGGGTGATGCCGCGTCTTGGAATCCTAGTTGCGTGGGGTGTGCCATTAGTTTAAGGTTAAGACATACAGGGGTCTAACCTGCAATTTCACCTCGACAAGGTGATGTAATTTACGTATTTTACTAATGTCTTTAGAAGAAAGTGACAGAGTGGTTATGTGACTGGCTTGAAACCAGTACATGGGGGTTCAATTCCTCCCTTTCTCGTTAGTTTGATTGAACTTGGACAAATGCTGGTTCCTCAAATGTGTGGTATGGTGGAGGGCAGCCGTGGAGTCATTCTACATTTGTTATAGTTAGCTCTACTGAGGATACTTCTCGCTTGGCGGCGAAGGCTTCTCAGAGGATAAATAGGAATATAATAACTGCCACTAGCGAGACGAGTGAGCCAATTGAGGATACTGTGTTTCACAGGGCATAAGCGTCTGGGTAATCAGAATACCGTCGTGGTATTCCTGCTAGGCCTAGGAAGTGCTGTGGGAAGAATGTAAGATTAACACCAATAAATATTACAGCAAAATGGATTTTCGTTCAAGTGTCATTTAAGGTATATCCTGAAAATAGTGGGAATCAGTGGACGAAGGCCGCCATAATAGCGAACACAGCCCCCATTGATAATACATAGTGGAAATGGGCAACTACGTAATATGTGTCGTGAAGGACAATATCGAGTGATGAGTTGGCGAGGACAATTCCTGTTAGTCCACCCACCGTGAAGAGGAAAATAAACCCCAGGGCCCACAGCATGGGAGTTTCTCATTTGATAGAGCCTCCGTGGAGTGTTGCAAGTCAGCTAAATACTTTTACTCCGGTTGGGATGGCAATAATTATTGTTGCGGATGTAAAGTAGGCACGGGTGTCTACGTCTATTCCAACAGTGAACATGTGGTGGGCTCAGACGATAAACCCGAGGAGGCCAATGGCCATCATGGCTCAAACTATACCCATATAGCCGAACGGTTCTTTTTTACCTGCGTAGTAGGCTACGACATGTGAAATGATGCCGAACCCGGGTAAAATAAGAATATAGACCTCTGGGTGGCCAAAGAATCAGAATAGATGTTGATATAAGATTGGGTCCCCTCCTCCCGCCGGGTCGAAGAATGTGGTGTTAAGATTACGGTCAGTAAGAAGCATTGTAATTCCGGCAGCTAGGACGGGAAGCGACAGAAGCAGGAGAACGGCGGTTACGAGTACGGCCCACACGAAAAGAGGGGTTTGATATTGGGAGATGGCTGGGGGTTTCATGTTAATAATTGTGGTAATAAAATTAACTGCCCCTAAAATTGATGAGACACCTGCTAGGTGGAGAGAAAAGATTGTAAGGTCTACAGATGCTCCCGCGTGAGCGAGGTTGCCTGCGAGTGGGGGATATACCGTCCATCCCGTTCCAGCTCCGGCCTCAACGCCAGAAGAAGCTAGCAGTAATAAGAATGAGGGGGGGAGGAGTCAGAAGCTTATGTTATTCATTCGTGGGAACGCCATGTCTGGTGCGCCGATTATTAGAGGCACGAGCCAGTTTCCGAATCCGCCAATAAGAATTGGCATTACTATAAAGAAAATTATTACGAAGGCGTGGGCGGTAACGATGACGTTATAAATTTGATCATCTCCTAGGAGTGACCCAGGCTGGCTCAGCTCGGCTCGAATAAGGAGGCTTAAAGCGGTTCCCACCATTCCGGCCCAGGCACCAAATACAAGATATAGGGTACCAATGTCTTTGTGGTTTGTAGAAAAGAATCAGCGCGTAATTGCCACAGGTAGGGTAGCCGAGTGCCTAGGCGGTGGGTTGTAGCCCCGAAGACAGAGGTTTAAGTCCTCTTCCTATCAAGCCCCGTGGTGGAGAAACATATTGGATTGCAAATCCAGAGACGCAGAGTAATACCCTGCCGGGGCTTTTCCCGCCTTACTAGGCCATGGCGGGAAAAGTAGATGGATGCTCGCTGGCTTGAGCGCTTAGCTGTTAACTAAGAGTTTGTAGGATCGAGGCCTTCCCATCTAGAAAGGCCTTAGTTTAATAAAAACATCTGATTTGCAATTAGAAAATGCAAGATAGACTCCTGTAGGTCTTATCAGGGACTAGAAGATTTTCACTTCTGCTTAGAGCTTTGAAGGTTCTTGGTCTTATACTATCCTAAGTCCCTAGGTGACTAACATCACTACAGCTGGAGTCACGGGTAAAAGGCCTAGAGCTATTACGGTGGAGAAGGCTAGAGGAAAAGAGGCTTGAGTTGTCCGAATTCGTCAGGGGGTAGTAGAGGTGGTGGTATTAGGGGAGATGGTAAGTGTTATCGCGTAGCAAAGTCGCAAATAAAAGTACAGGCTGAGGAGGGCTGCAAGAGCTATTATTGTGGCAACAAGGGGTAGGCCCTGGTTGGTCAGTTCTTGCAGAATGAACCATTTCGGCATGAACCCGGTAAGAGGAGGTAGGCCTCCAAGGGATAATAGTACCAGGGCGGTGGTGGCCGTAAGAATAGGGCTCTTCGATCAAATGGTTGCGAGGGTCCCGAGTTTTGTGGCGGATGAAGCCTTCAGAGTTAGGAATGTGGCGGATGTCATAAAGATGTAGGTCACTAGTGCAAGAAGGGTAAGCTGGGGGGCATACTGAAGGACAATCATTATTCAGCCCATGTGCGCGATTGAGGAGTAGGCCAAGATTTTTCGCAGCTGGGTTTGGTTCAATCCGCCTCATCCGCCGACCAATGTGGATGTGAGTCCGAGGATAGTGAGGAGCAAAGGGTCGATAGCCTGAGCTGTTTGAATGATCAGGGCGAGGGGAGCAAGCTTCTGCCAGGTAGACAAAATTAATCCTGTGAGGAGGTCTAATCCTTGGAGTACCTCGGGTATCCAGAAGTGTATTGGTGCCAAGCCAATTTTAAGTGCTAGGGCAGCGACGACTATTGTGCTGGCAATAGGGTTTGAGACATCATTCATATCTCATTCGCCTGTAATTCAGGCATTTGTTGTGCTTGCAAACAGGATCATGGCCGCAGCTGTGGCCTGAGTAAGAAAATATTTTGTGGTGGCTTCTACCGCGCGGGGGTGGTGGTGTTGTGCTATCAGCGGGACGATAGCTAGAGTATTAATCTCTAGCCCTATTCAGGCCAATAGCCAGTGAGAGCTAGCAAAGGTCAGGGTGGTGCCTAGGCCAAGGCTGGACAAGAGTGTTATTAATACGTAAGGGTTCATTGATGGGGGAGGGAGTCTAACCGTCATGTCCGGGGTATGGGCCCGAAAGCTTATTTAGCTGACCCCATCGTAGAAAGTGGTGTAGAGGAAGCACTAAGAGTTTTGATCTCTTGGGCATGGGTTCGACCCCCTTCTTTCTAAGAACTGAGGGGATTTTAACCCCTGTAAGCCACTCTATCAAAGTGGTCCCTGGGCACTCGGGCACAGTTCCCAAGTTACAGCTGTGGGGGGAGGCCCGCCAGTGCAATGGGGAGAGAAACATGTCATAATACAAGAGCTAGCGTCAAGGGAAGAAAGTTCTTCCACACAAGGTGTATAAGTTGATCATACCGGAATCGTGGGTAGGAGGCCCGGACCCATAAGAACACGACTGATAACAGGGCGGCCTTAATCATAAGGCCAATTGTTGCCAGTTCCGGCATGCTGGGGAAATACGTTGTCCCTAAAAACAGGACAGCGGAGAGGGTGTTTATTAACAAGATATTTGCATACTCGGCGAGAAAAAACAGGGCAAAGGGACCCCCCGCATACTCTACGTTGAAGCCCGACACAAGCTCTGATTCACCCTCCGTTAAATCAAAGGGTGCCCGGTTAGTCTCCGCCAGGGTAGAGATGTATCATATCGCGGCCAAGGGTCAGGCAGGAATGAGTAGCCATACGCCTTCTTGGGTCGTGTTAAAGGTCTGGAGAGTATAACCGCCAGAGAAGATAATCACTGAGAGCAGAATAAGTCCGAGGCTCACTTCATATGAAATCGTTTGGGCGACTGCTCGTAAGGCCCCAATTAGTGCGTATTTGGAGTTTGATGCCCAGCCCGAGCCAAGAATAGAGTAGACTGCAAGGCTGGATAATGCTAAGATAAACAGAACTCCTAAGTTAAGATCAATTACGGGGTGAGGTAGGGGCATGGGTGCTCAGAGGGTAAGGGCGAGAGTTAGCGCGAGGATAGGGGTTGCCAAAAATAAGAAGGGGGATGAGGTAGAGGGGCGGACGGGCTCTTTGATGAACAACTTCACCCCGTCGGCGATAGGTTGCAGTAATCCGTAAGGTCCTACCACATTAGGCCCTTTCCGCAGCTGCATATATCCTAGTACTTTGCGTTCAAGCAAGGTTAAGAAGGCCACGGCCAATAGGACAGGGATGATGTAGGCGAGGGGGTTAATTAGGTGACTCATTAGAGCGTTTAGCATGAACTGGGAAGAGGATTTGAACCTCTGATTTAAAGGGCTTAGGCCTTGCGCAATTACCATGCTCTGCCACCCCAGTATGCCCTTATCTCGGGCGGCAGGGGCTTGGCCCTCCCTTTACTTAATTTATCTGTTTTCATCAATTAGGGGCGGGGCATGCCCTAAGCATAGGCCCCCTTTTTCCGATCCTTTCGTACTAGGAAAAGTAGCGTTACAGATAGAAACTGACCTGGATTGCTCCGGTCTGAACTCAGATCACGTAGGACTTTAATCGTTGAACAAACGAACCCTTAATAGCTGCTGCACCATTAGGATGTCCTGATCCAACATCGAGGTCGTAAACCCCCTCGTCGATATGGGCTCTGGGAGAGGATTGCGCTGTTATCCCTAGGGTAACTTGGTTCGCTGATCGGCTTCTCAGCCGGATCACTATTGGTCAGATGTTCTGCGGCCTAAAGATGTTCCTCTTGGCTTTAGGGGTTTTGACCCAGTCCACTCGGAGGCTTAGTTTTCCTCCGTGGTCGCCCCAACCGAAGGTAAAATTTCATGGCCACTAAGTTCTTGCTTTCTATAGAGTTGTTTAACGTGGCTGAAGCTTGTACCTTAAGCTCCAAAGGGTCTTCTCGTCTTGTACTATTATACCCGCTTCTGCACGGATAGATCAATTTCACTGACTGGAAGGGGGAGACAGTTAAGCCCTCGTCTAGCCATTCATACAGGTCTCCATTTAAGAGACAAGTGATTGCGCTACCTTTGCACGGTCAAAATACCGCGGCCGTTGAACCCGTAGTCACTGGGCAGGCTGGACCTCCTATACTCAGTCTGGTTGCAGGAGGCGATGTTTTTGGTAAACAGGCGAGGCTTGTGTTTGCCGAGTTCCTTCCCCTTCTTTTAGTCTTTCCCATAAAATGGCACTCCAGTGTGGGGTTAACGATTGACCAGTTGTGAGTTCTTCTTGCGGTTTTTATTATTCACACTGCCCTCTTGGGTTGGGCTCGTTAAATTCCAGTGGTTAGTCCGATCTGGCCTACACTTGTGACGGGAGAAGATCTGGTCTTCTTGTTACTCATTTTAGCATAGTCTCACCCATGTGGGCATGGGTCGGCCTGATAAATTTAGGGGAGTAAGATTTTTTAACGGTATAATAAATTTCTTTCTGTCTGAGCTTTAACGCTTTCTGCTTAGGTGGCTGCTTTCAGGCCCACTAGAACAGGGTGTCTTATGTATTATGCTCTTTATCCTCCTGTGAAGGTTGTATCCTTTGTTAAAGGGGCTGTACCCCCTTCAACTAACTCTCGTATTTTTCCCATAGTATCTTGATGATATGTTCCTTGATTTGGGGTGTGCGAGGCTGAACTTCTATCCATATCTCAGGCAACCAGCTATCACCAGGTTCGGTAGGTCTGTCACTTCTACCCGGAGCTCTTCCCACTCTTTTGCCACAGAGACGGGTTAGCCCTAAATTAACATAGGCTGTCTCGGGGTAGCTCACCTGGTTTCGGGGTATCAAACTAAAGGTCTCTTCGCTTGAGGGTACTGGCTAAATCATGATGCAAAAGGTACAAGGTCTAGCCTTTGTTTTCCAGTGCTTATATGGGTTGTTTCATTTCTCTTTCAGCTTTCCCTTGCGGTACTTTCTCTATCGCTTTGGGTTGAACCTTTTCTGTCTCCCATACTCAGGTAAAAAAATGGTTTAGTTCGTGGTGTCAGGTCTTGTTCTGTTATGGATATCGTTGAATTATATTAGTGGTTAAGCTAGCTGGTTAGCTCAGGGTGATCCAACTTGCATGGATGTCTTCTCGGTGTAAGTGAGATGCTTGGCTAACTCAGCCACGCCCTGAATTTAATCCAAGTGCACCTTCCGGTACACTTACCATGTTACGACTTGCCTCCCCTTGTCACCGCTCTGGTGTTAGGTAGCGTGATTGCATTTCGACAGGGGAGAGTGACGGGCGGTGTGTACGCGCCTCAGAGCCGGGTTCAAAAGGACACTCTGCTTCCTTTTTACTTCTAAATCCTCCTTCAAGCACTATTTCATGTTGCATGTCCGTAGTGTTCTATAATAGAAAATGTAGCCCATTTCTTCCCGCTTCGTACGCTACACCTCGACCTGACGTTCTGGGTTGTGCCCATTTTGCTTACTTTTATTGCCTTCACAGGGTAAGCTGACGACGGCGGTATATAGGCTGGGGTGGCTAGAAGTGGTGAGGTTTAACGGGGGTTATCGGTTCTAGAACAGGCTCCTCTAGGGGGGTCTGAGGCACCGTCAGGTCCTTTGGGTTTCAAGCTAATGCTCGTAGTACCCGGGCGGACGCTTAACTGTAGTTGAAGGTCTGGGTTTATGGCTGAGCATAGTGGGGTATCTAATCCCAGTTTGTTTCTCAGCTTTCGTGGGGTCAGGTGGGCTTTTCTAAAGTTACTTTCGTATATTGGGCTTCGGACTCCTAGAAGCGTATGACAGCCAAAGGGCCATTCGACTTTATCATCACACTGTCCTTAACCACCCTTTACGCCGTTGCACTATCAACTGGGGCCTCTCGTTTAACCGCGGTGGCTGGCACGAGTTTTACCGGCCCTCTTAACCCTGACTGAGTCAAGTTTTCACTTATGGCTTAATATCTATCACTGCTGAATTCCCTTGGGGGTGTGGCTAGGCCAGGCGTCTTGGGCTAAGGGTTTGTGCCTGATGCCTGCTCCTCGTCCCCGGGCAGGGGATTGAGGGCATACTCACGGGGCTGCGGAGACTTGCATGTGTAAGTTGGGTTATAGCTGATAATAAGGTCAGGACCATGCCTTTGTGCATGCGGAGCTTCTCAGGGCCCATCTTAACATCTTCAGTGTTATGCTTTGTATTAAGCTACGCTAGC